AAAAAATTACCCCCATTCCAAATCATAACCGAAACCTATATAAAAAATAATATAGGAGAATCTTGGATAAACAAGATTCATGGTGTACTTCGGAAGATTAATTCTCACAAATTTGAGCAAACAATAGCAAAATTTAATCGAAAATCTTTGTCAATAGAAAAAAAACTTTCTTTTGTTTCAGAACCCCAAGAAGAAAAAATTAATTCAGAAGAAGAAATAAAAATTTTCAAATTTTTATTTGATGTCGTTATAACTGATAGCAATGATCAAACTCTTATAAAAAATTGTATTGATTTCCATGAAATCAATAAAAAAGTTCCTCGATGGTCATACAAAATAATAAGTGAGTTGGAACAATTGGAAGGCGAAAACGAAGAAAATGTACCAATGGAACCTGGAATTCGTTCAAGAAAAGCAAAACGTGTAGTGGTTTTTACTGATAAAGAGCTGCATAACGAGATTTATACTAATCTCAAAGATAATAAAAATTATGATAAAAATGATGAAATGGCTTTGATCCGTTATTCACAACAATCTGATTTTCGTCGAGAGATAATTAAAGGGTCCATGCGTTCCCAAAGACGTAAAACTTTTATTTGGAAATTTTTTCAAGCAAAAGTACATTCCCCCCTTTTTTTTGATAGAATAGATAAACTTTTTTTTTTATCATTTGATATATGGGGGCTAAAAAAAAAAATTCTAAGAATTTTTATGTGGAAAAAAAAAAAAAATGATAAAAAAAAAGAAGAGGAAAAATCAAAAATAGAAGAACAAAAACGGATCGAAATTGCAGAAACTTGGGATAGTTTCCTATTTGCTCAAATAATAAGAGGTTTTCTCTTAGTAACTCAATCTATTCTTAGAAAATATATTATATTACCTTTATTGATAATAATTAAAAATAGCGTACGTATCTTATTATTTCAATTTCCCGAGTGGTCTGAGGATTTAAAGGATTGGAAACGTGAAATGCACGTTAAATGTACTTATAATGGGGTTCAACTATCCGAAACAGAATTTCCAAGAAACTGGTTAACGGAGGGTATTCAGATAAAAATCATACTTCCTTTTTATCTTAAACCTTGGCATAAATCTAAATTTCAATCCTCTAAGAAAGTTCAATCATCTAAGAAGGCTCGCCTAAAAAAAACAAAAGACAAAGGAGAAAAAACTGATTTTTGTTTTTTAACTGTTTGGGGAATGGAAACCGAACTGCCGTTTGGGTCTGCTCAAAAAAAGCCTTTTTTTTTTGAACCTATTTATAAAGAATTAAAAAAAAGAATCAAAAAATTTAAAACTAAGTCTTTTCTGGTTTTAAGGATTTTAAAAGAAAGAACAACAATTTTCCTAAAAGTCGCAAAAGAAATTAAAAACTGGATTATCAAAAACTTTCTTTTTATAAAAGGAAAAATAAAAAAACTTTCAAAACGAAATATAATGCCATTATTTGGCCCGAGAGAAATATATGAATTAAATGAAACTAAAAAAGATTCAATAATGAGTAATCAGATGATTCATGAACTATCTGTTCAAAAAAAAGCCATGGAGTGGACAAATTATTCACTCAGCGAAAAAAAAAAAAAAAATTTGATTGATAGAATAAAGACAATCAGAAATCAAACAGAAGAAATTTCAAAAGCAAAAAAAAACCTAACTAATAGTTGCAACAAACCACGTTATGATTCTAAAATAATTGCGTCATTAAAAAAATTTTGGCAGACATTCAAAAGAAAAAATACCCGATTAATTCGTAAATCTTTTTTTTTTATAAAATTTTGCATTGAACAACTGTCTATAGCTTTTTTTCTAGGTATCGTTAATATTCGAAGAATTACTACACAACTTTTTTTTGAATTAACAAAAACAATTCGTGATAAATATATTTACAAGAATGAAGAAAATGGAGAAAAAAAAAATACCATTTCTTTTATTTCGACTATAAAAATTTTAATATCCAATAAACAAAAAATTAGTTATGACCTATGCTCTTTATCACAAGCATATGTATTTTACAAATTAGCACAAATTAAAGTTAGTAACTTTTATAAATTAAAGGCTGTTATTGAATATAACATATGCATAACATCCTTTTTTGTTAAGAAGAAAATAAAGGATTTTTTTCAAGAACAGGGAATCTTTCATTATGAATTTAAAGATCAAACCTTTTTAAATTCCGAAGTCAATCAATGGAAAAACTGGTTACGAAGTCATTATCAATACAATTTACCTCAGATTTCATGGGCTAGGTTAGTAACACAAAAATCGAAAAAAAAAATAAACCAAGACTCTCTAGTTCTAAATCCAAGTTTAACCAAAGAGGATTCATATGAAAAACACAAATTTGATAATTACAAAAAACAAAATTTTTTTGAGGCCTACCCGTTATTAAATCCAAAATATAATTTAAAAAAAGATTCTATATATAATCTTTTTTGCTACAAATATATTCATTCTACAGAAAAAATTTTTGACATGTCTATAGGCATTGCTCTAGATAATTGTTTAGTCTCTTGTTTTCTAGAAAAATATAATATTCGGGGTATAGGGGAAATTCTGCATAGAAAATATTTGGATTGGCGAATTCTCAACTTTTGGTTTAGAAAAAAAGTAAATATTGAGCCCTGGGTTGATATAAAGAGTAAAAAAAAATATATTAAGACTAAAGTTCAGAATTATCAAAGAATTGATAAAAAAACTAAGACGGGTCTTGCCAATAAAAAAAGAAACTTTTTTGATTGGATGGGAATGAATGAAGAAATACTAAATCATCGTATAACAAATTTTGCGTTTTTTTTCTTTCCAGAATTTTTATTATTTTCTAGTACATATAAAAAGAAACCGTGGGTTATACCAATTAAATTACTTCTTTTCAATTTTAATGAAAACAAAAATGCTAATAAAAAGATCACTCGAAAGAAAAAAGGTTTTATACCATCAAATGAAAAAAAATCCCTTCTATTTTATAATCTAAATAAAGAAGAAAAAGAATCGGCGGGTCAAGGAGAGCTGGAATATGCTAAAGAAAAAAAAAGAAATCCTGAATCAGCTTTATTAACCCAAGAAAAAAATATTGAAGAAAATTATGCAGAATCGAAGATAAAAAAACGTAAAAAAAAAAAACAATACAAAAACAATACCGAAGCGGAACTTGATTTATTTCTCACAAGGTATTCGCGTTTTCAATTGCGATGGAATTTTTTTTTTTATCAAAAAATTCTCCATAATGTAAAAGTATACTGTCTCTTGGTTAGACTAAAAAATTCAAACGAGATAGCGGTATCTTCTATTGAAAGAGGAGAGATGAGCCTAGACATTCTAATGATTGATAAGAATTTCACTTTTGCAAAATTAATGAAAAAAGGAATATTGATTATTGAACCTGTCCGTTTGTCTGTAAAACACGATGGACAACTTATTATATATAAAACCATAGGTATTTCATTGGTTCATAAAAATAAACACAAAATAAGTAAAAGATACAAAAAAAAAAGCTATATTGATAAACAAAAAACGGAAAAATCCATTACAAAATGTCAAAAAAAAACGGTAAATAGAAAAAAAAATAATTATGATTTCTTTGTCCCTGAAAAAATTCTATCCCCTAAACGACGTAGAGAATTTAGAATTCTAATTTGTTTCAACTTAAAAAAAAAAAATGCGAGGGATAGAAATTCAAGATTTGATAATAATATTAAAAATTTGACCACAGTTTTGCATAAAACGAAAGATCTTGATAGGGATAGGGATAAAAATAACCTAATTAAATTAAAATCCTTTCTTTGGCCCAATTTTAGATTAGAAGATTTAGCTTGTATGAATCGCTATTGGTTTAATACTACTAACGGCAATCATTTCAGTATGATAAGAATACATATGTATACGCGATTTAAAATTCATTAATGATAGATCCTTTTTACTATATATAATATATAATATATTTTTACTATCTATAATATAATATATTAAGTTAGGGTATATGAAAATATAATATACTAAGTTACGTTATATGAACACAGCTGTATGCACAAATATGAGGGATTGTTTTAAATTCAATCTAGATTCATTTAATAAATGACATAGATACCAATCAGAGCCGATCCATAAATAAATTTAAAGAATCCTCCTTTTTTAGATCTAAATTTAGACTTTTTTTTTTATTAATAATTCAGAAGTTGATAATTAAATTCAGACCCTTGTACAAAAAAACTACCATTATTATTACTGATCAGTAAAATTAATATCTTTCAATTCATATTAAAAAGGGAAGGATTTATTTTTATGATAAAAAATGCATTCATTTCATTTCAAGAAAAAAAAAAAGAAAGCAGGGGATCTGTTGAATTTCAAGTATTCAGTTTCACTAATAAGATACGCAAACTTACTTCACATTTGGAATTGCACAGAAAAGATTATTTATCGCAGAGGGGTCTACGAAAAATTCTGGGAAAACGTCAACGACTGCTGGCTTATTTGTCAAAAAAAAATAGAGTACGTTATAAAGAATTAATTAATCAGTTGAATATTCGGGAATTAAAAACTCGTTAAATTCAAAAATTGTGAATGTGAATTAGTGAATTTTTTAGATCTTGAATTTTTGGATAAATTTCTTTTTCAGCAATCTAATTCATACCAGAACGAATAAAGGAAAAACTTATGAAGAGACCAGTTACAGGAAAAGATCTTATGATAGTCAATATGGGGCCTCACCACCCATCCATGCATGGTGTTCTTCGCTTAATTGTTACTCTAGATGGTGAGGATGTTGTTGCCTGTGAACCCATATTGGGTTATTTACATAGAGGAATGGAAAAAATTGCAGAAAACCGAGCAATTATACAATATTTACCTTATGTAACACGATGGGATTATTTAGCTACTATGTTTACAGAAGCAATAACAGTAAATGGACCAGAACAGTTGGGAAATATTCAAGTTCCTAAAAGGGCCAGCTATATCAGAGTAATTATGCTGGAATTGAGTCGTATAGCTTCTCATCTGTTATGGCTCGGCCCTTTTATGGCAGATATTGGTGCACAGACTCCTTTTTTCTATATTTTCAGAGAACGAGAATTTGTATATGATCTATTCGAAGCTGCCACCGGTATGAGAATGATGCATAATTTTTTTCGTATTGGAGGAATAGCGGCTGATTTACCTTATGGTTGGTTGGATAAATGCTTGGATTTTTGTGATTATTTTTTAACAGAGGTTGTTGAATATCAAAAACTGATTACACGAAATCCTATTTTTTTAGAACGGGTTGAAGGAGTTGGGATTATTGTTGGGGAAGAAGCAATAAATTGGGGTTTATCCGGACCAATGCTACGCGCATCCGGAATACCATGGGATCTTCGTAAAATTGATCATTATGAGTCTTACGATGAATTTGAATGGGAAATTCAGTGGCAAAACCAAGGAGATTCATTAGCTCGTTATTTAGTACGACTTAGCGAAATGACAGAATCCATAAAAATTATTCAACAGGCTCTGGAAGGACTTCCGGGGGGTCCCTATGAGAATTTAGAAAGCAGAGGCTTTGATAGAAAAGGGAATCCAGAATGGAATGATTTTGAATATCGATTCATTAGTAAAAAACCTTCTCCTACTTTTGAATTAGCGAAACAAGAACTTTATGTAAGAGTTGAAGCTCCAAAAGGGGAATTGGGAATTTTTCTCATAGGAGATCAAAGTGGTTTTCCTTGGAGATGGAAAATCCGACCACCGGGTTTTATTAATTTGCAAATTCTTCCTGAACTAGTTAAAAGAATGAAATTGGCTGATATTATGACGATACTCGGTAGCATAGATATAATTATGGGAGAAGTGGATCGTTAAAATGATAATTTATGCAACAGAAGTACAAATAAAAACTATAAATTCTTTTGTTAGATTGGAATCTTTAAAAGAGGTCTATGGACTCATATGGATATTTGTCCCTATATTTTCTCTTGTATTGGGAATCATAACAGGTGTACTAGTAATTGTGTGGTTAGAAAGAGAAATATCTGCAGGGATACAACAACGTATTGGACCTGAATACGCCGGTCCGTTGGGAATTCTTCAAGCTCTAGCCGACGGGACAAAACTACTTTTCAAAGAAGATCTTCGTCCATCTAGAGGAAATACTCCTTTATTTAGTATTGGACCATCTATAGCAGTTATCTCAATTTTACTAAGTTATTCAGTAATTCCCTTTAGCAATCACCTTGTTTTAGCGGATCTCAATATCGGTATTTTTTTATGGATTGCCATCTCAAGTATTGCTCCTATTGGACTTCTTATGTCAGGATATGGATCAAATAATAAATATTCTTTTTTAGGTGGTCTACGAGCTGCTGCCCAATCGATTAGTTATGAAATACCATTAACTCTATGTGTTTTATCAATATCTCTACGTGCGATTCGTTGAAACATAAACGTTTATTTTTACTATATCCGTTTATTCTAGACAAATTAAGTTAAAAAATGAAATATATATTTATCTTTCGGGTTAATCTTAATAAAAAGAATTTGATAGTTATATATGAGTGAAAAAAAACTGCTCAGAAATTAGCAGTAAAAAGAAAAATTGAGTCTCATTTCCTATGTACAAAGGTTAAACGGAAAGAAACATAAGCGGAAGAATCACTTTACCCCAAGGTTGGTTGATTAGTCATCCTGGCTTGAAGCGGGTTAAAAATATTAACCGTATAACGTTTTCACTATTAGTTATATAGATTAACATACATGTATTACAAAGTGAGTGGATGGTTAGAAACACCAAAATACACAAAGAATTTGTAATAGAGATTAACCAAATTGAAAAGAATATTTATGTATAACATAAGATAACAAAAAAAAGAAGGTTAATTTGGGGCTTGAAATTAGTAGAAATGATCAGACAGTACTCCCCAAGATTCCGGTTCAGAGTATGCTCCTATCCACCGATAAATGTAATGACTATCAGAAACGAAATAATCCTTTATTTTTTAAGTCCACCAACTTTTTTCTAAAAAAGAAAGAAGAATAGGAACGAAACAAGGATATTTTTTTTCGTATATTTCGAAAATAAAATAGAATTTCTGTCATGAATAATAAACTAATCGGATGTCTAATTCTTTTTCGTAATTGAAAACCACGATGGACTGAAATACCTATTTTTATTTTTATATTTTTACAAGGAGTATTTTATTAAATGATTAAGTTATTACTCAACAAATAGAAATTCAAATTTGTAAAGGATGAGATGAATTCCGAAGCGCTTTTGTTTATTCTTAGAATTTGAGCAGACAGAATTCCATTGGTATAATTCGGGACCCCAGATATATTTATATTTAATCCATTTTAGAACACATCATATCCATCGAAATAATACTAATCTGGTCCTTAGATTTATTTATGGCCCCCGAGGAGCCGTATGAGGCGAAGACCTCATGTACGGTTTTGTAATAGCGGTGAGAATAGTAATGTTATCACCGACTAGGATTATCTAACAGTTTAAGTACAGTTGATATAGTTGAAGCACAATCAAAATATGGTTTTTGGGGATGGAATTTGTGGCGTCAACCTATAGGTTTTCTCATTTTTCTAATTTCTTCCCTAGCAGAATGCGAGAGGTTACCCTTTGATTTACCAGAAGCGGAAGAAGAATTAATAGCAGGTTATCAAACTGAATATTCAGGTATCAAATTTGGTTTATTTTACGTTGCTTCTTATCTAAATCTATTAATTTCCTCGTTATTTGTAACAGTTCTATACTTAGGCGGCTGGAATATTTCTATTCCGTATATATCTATTCTGCAGCTATTTGAAAGGGATCAAATTTTTGGAACAACAATTGGTATCTTTATTACATTAGCTAAAACTTATTTTTTCTTGTTCATTTCTATCGCAACAAGATGGACTTTACCTAGGCTAAGAATGGATCAACTATTAAATCTTGGATGGAAATTTCTTTTACCCATTTCCCTTGGTAATCTATTATTAACAACTTCTTTCCAACTCTTTTCACTCTAAATTGAAAATGAATCCAACATATTCATTACTTGTTTTAAACAAGAAAAAGAAACAAAGATAAAATTATTCATAGATAATTACAATATGCTTCCTATGATAACCGGTTTCATGAATTATGGTCAACAAACCCTACGAGCTGCAAGGTATATTGGTCAAGGTTTCGTGATTACCTTATCCCACACAAATCGTTTACCTGTAACTATTCAATATCCCTATGAAAAATTAATAACATCGGAACGTTTCCGCGGTCGAATCCATTTCGAATTTGATAAATGCATTGCTTGTGAAGTATGTGTTCGAGTATGTCCTATAGATCTGCCTGTTATTGATTGGAAATTGGAAACTAATATTCGAAAAAAACGATTGCTTAATTACAGTATTGATTTTGGAATTTGTATATTTTGTGGTAATTGTGTTGAGTATTGTCCAACAAATTGTTTGTCAATGACCGAAGAATATGAATTTTCAACTTATGATCGTCACGAATTGAATTATAATCAAATAGCTTTGGGTCGTTTACCAATGTCAGTAATTGACGATTACACTATTCGAACAATTTTGAATTAACCTCAAACAAAAAATGGATAAACCCATTAATTTTATTAAAAAAAGAATTCAAAATTTTTGAATTATATAAATAATTTAATTAAAAACTTGTATTTATATAATAATATTTTAAGTATTTAAGGCTCGTTCTTTTAATATAATATATTTGTAATTACGTTCTTGAAATCGATAGGTTGAAAATATACTTTAGAATAAAACAAAGGGAAACTGTCTAATAATTGTATCTACATCAATTCATATCCATTCGATTCTAATTTCACTCTATTAGAAACATATTAAAAACAAATTCCCCGGTTAAATTAATAAGGTCATGAAAAGGATTTAGATTTTTTTCTTATTTTAATAATATAATGGATTTGCCTGGACCAATACATGATTTTCTTTTAGTTTTTCTGGGATCCGGTCTTCTGGTAGGAGGTCTGGGAGTGGTATTACTTCCCAACCTAATATTTTCAGCCTTTTCCTTAGGATTTGTTCTTGTTTGTATATCGTTATTGTATATTCTATCAAATTCCCATTTTGTAGCTGCTGCACAACTCCTTATTTACGTGGGGGCCATAAACGTTTTAATCATATTTGCTGTGATGTTCATGAATGATTCAGAATATTCCACAGATTTAAATCTGTGGACCTTTGGGGATGGGATTACTTCATTGGTTTCTACAACTATTCTTTTTTCATTAATTTCTACTATTCTCGATACGTCATGGTACGGAGTTATTTGGACTACAAGATTAAACCAGATTCTTGAGCAAGATTTAATAAGTAATAGTCAACAAATAGGAATTCATTTATCAACAGATTTTTTTCTTCCATTTGAACTCATTTCAATAATTCTTTTAGTTGCTTTGATAGGTGCAATTTCTGTGGCTCGTCAATAAAAAACCTTCTAATTAGTAAAGACCAAAGAAAATTTTGTGTATGTTATGATATTTTTTTCCGTTCATTCCATTAAATTTTATTGAATACTATTTAATATTTTAAATATCAATTTTTATATTGGATATATTTTTGAAATTTTTTTTACCTAATAGCGTTTTTATTCCTACTTTTTTTTATATTCTAGTTGATTGAATCCGGTGAATTATTATTCATATTGAAATGAATCAAAATTTATAAGGAGTTGCTGAATGATACTCGAACATGTACTTGTTTTGAGTGCCTATTTATTTTTGATTGGTCTTTATGGATTGATCACGAGTCGAAATATGGTTAGGGCTCTTATGTGTCTTGAACTTATACTCAATGCAGTTAATATGAATTTCGTAACATTTTCGGATTTTTTTGATAATTCCCAACTAAAGGGGGATATTTTCTGTATTTTTGTTATAGCAATTGCAGCCGCTGAAGCAGCTATTGGATTAGCTATAGTCTCGTCAATTTATCGTAACAGAAAATCAACTCGCATCAACCAATCGACCTTATTAAATAAGTAGCATAAAAACAATTATAGATTGAAATTTGCATATATAATAGGTTATGACTTACTAGATTATATTTGGGAAAATTTAATAAATCAAAGTATTTTAGCCCCATTTTTTTATCAATTGAGCCGGAATTCATTACAAAAATTCTATTAAAGGAAATCATTGCTTCATCTAGTATTTTAATATATCATTTAGTTAGAAGTTTACTAGAGTGAAAATTTATGACATTAAAAAAACTATAGATCCTATGTCACATTCAGTAAAAATTTATGATACCTGTATAGGATGTACTCAATGTGTCCGAGCATGCCCTACAGACGTATTAGAAATGATACCTTGGGATGGGTGTAAAGCTAAGCAAATAGCTTCCGCTCCAAGAACCGAGGACTGTGTTGGTTGTAAGAGATGTGAATCCGCCTGTCCAACCGATTTTTTGAGCGTTCGAGTTTATTTATGGCATGAAACAACTCGAAGCATGGGTCTAGCTTATTGATACGTTACCGAAGACCCCGTTTGAATAAATTTGGAATACATTTTATTTTATTTTTTTTTATTGACAAGTACTCGTACTCAAAAAAGTTAAATTATATTTTTTTATTTATATATTTTTTTTGAGTACGCGTTCTTTGGACCTGGTGTATCTTGTCTTTACCACGAATGATTTTCCTTGGTTAACAATAATTGTTGTTTTTCCAATATCTGCTGGTTCGTTAATGTTATTTCTCCCGCATAGGGGAAATAAAGTCAACAAATGGTATACTATATGCATTTGTATCTTAGAACTTCTTCTAACGACCTACGCTTTTTGTTATAATTATAAAATGGACGATCCATTAATTCAACTGTCCGAAGATTATAAATGGATACATTTTTTGGATTTTTACTGGAGAATGGGAGTAGATGGACTTTCTATAGGAACTATTTTACTGACGGGATTTATTACTACTTTAGCTACTTTAGCGGCTTTTCCAGTTACTCGGGATTCCCGATTATTCCATTTTCTGATGTTAGCAATGTACAGTGGTCAAATAGGATCATTTTCTTCTCGGGATCTTTTACTTTTTTTCATAATGTGGGAATTAGAATTAATTCCAGTTTATCTACTTTTATCCATGTGGGGTGGAAAGAAACGTCTGTATTCAGCTACAAAATTTATTTTATACACTGCAGGAAGTTCTATTTTTTTATTAATAGGAGTTTTAGGTATAAGTTTATATGGTTCGAACGAACCAACATTAAATTTAGAACTATTAGCTAATCAATCCTATCCTGTCACACTCGAAATACTATTTTATGTTGGATTTCTTATTGCGTTTGCCGTTAAATCACCGATTATACCTTTACATACTTGGTTACCTGACACCCACGGCGAGGCACATTACAGTACCTGTATGCTTCTCGCTGGAATCTTATTAAAAATGGGAGCATATGGGTTGGTTCGAATCAATATGGAATTATTACCTTACGCCCATTCTATGTTTTCTCCTTGGTTGATGGTAGTCGGTACAATCCAAATAATTTATGCAGCTTCAACATCTCCCGGTCAACGTAATTTAAAAAAGAAAATAGCTTATTCTTCTGTATCTCATATGGGTTTTATAATTCTAGGTATTGGTTCTATAACGGATCCTGGACTTAATGGAGCCATTTTACAAATAATATCTCATGGATTTATTGGTGCTGCACTTTTTTTCTTGGCAGGAACGAGTTATGATAGAATTCGGCTTGTTTATCTTGATGAAATGGGTGGAATGGCTATCTCCATTCCAAAGATATTTACAATGTTCACTATCTTATCGATGGCTTCCCTTGCATTACCGGGCATGAGTGGTTTTGTTGCAGAATTAATTGTTTTTTTTGGAATAATTACCAGCCAAAAATATTTCTTAATTTCAAAAATTTTAATTATTTTTGTAATGGCAATTGGAATGATATTAACTCCTATATATTTATTATCTATGTCACGCCAAATGTTCTATGGATACAAGTTAATTAATGTCAAAAACTTTTCTTTTTTTGATTCTGGACCCCGAGAGTTATTTCTTTCAATCTCTATTCTTCTACCCATAATTGGTATTGGTATTTATCCTGATTTTGTGTTCTCATTAGCAAATGACAAGGTCGAATCCATTTTATCTAATTATTTTTATGGATAGTTTTCAGCAAATAAAAAAACGCATTAACTTAAATTGTAATCAGAAGTCTTCGGTCTTTTTATTGTGAGAACCTTTTGAATCATTGTACTACTTGATTCAAAAGGTTCTTGATTATTTACTACTAAAATTAAATTAGATTTCTTAACTTATATTAAGTTATATATAGATGCTATTCTTTTTTATTTTGATTCCTTTATTTTTTGGTTAATGTTTTATTTAATTCGATGTAAATGAACCATAACTATGTAAACCGAGTCCTAAAAGATTGACGCCAAAATAGCATATCCAAATTAAAAGAAAGCCTATCGAAGCTACAATTGCAGAATTTATACCCCTAACATTCCTATTTGTTTTAATATGTAAATAAATTGCGAATATGGTCCAAGTAATAAATGCCCACGTTTCTTTTGGATCCCAATTCCAATATGAACCCCATGTCTCATTAGCCCATACAGCTCCTGAAAGAATGCCGACGGTTAAAAAGAAAAATCCAAGACTAATAATACGAAAACTCCAATAATCTAATTGTTCAATTAATTGATACCTATAATAATTTCGAGAAAAACTAAAATTACTGTTTTGCTGCAGTAAAATAGAATTTCTTTCGTTTATGTAGTAAAGTAAATCAAAAGAAAATAATTCATTTAATAAATTGTTTTTTTTAATATTCTTTTTCCAAAAAGTAGGTCCGACTTTGCGAAATGTAATGACTATAAGAGCTATTGATAATAATGATCCGCATAACAGAGCGCCATAACCTAATATCATCATACTTACGTGCATCATTAACCACTGGGACTGGAGAGCTGGTACTAATATTCCAGACTGAGGCATTTTGTTTAAAAGACCTGAAGTAGCAAAACCCTGAATAAAAATAGCACTTGGCGTAGTTAGTGCGTTTAAGTGATTTTTTTTTTTTTTATTAAAATAGGAAACCATATGAATAATTGAAAAAGCCCATGAAAGAAAAATTAATGATTCATATAAATTACTTAATGGAAAATGTCCTGCATAAATCCAACGAGTGAATAATAATCCTGTTATACCAAAAAACGTAATTACGATTCCTTTATCTGATGAATAAAAAAATCCTATGATTTCATCTAAATTAACTAATAAAGTTAAAAAATAAATTGTCAGTACAATTGAAACGACCGAAAAAGATATATGAGTTAATATATGCTCTAAAATTGAAAAAATCATAAAAAATTTGTTAAAAATTAATAAATTAATACTGGGTTTTACCCGATTTTAGAAAAAAAAAAGTCGGGTATTAATTTGATTATAAAACTTATCATATCTCTTTTATAAGATCTTATGCCGCTACTCGGACTCGAACCGAGATGCTCTAGCACTGCTTCCTAAGAGCAGCGTGTCTACCAATTTCACCATAGCGGCAACTTGTTCAAAATAATACTAACAAGTTTTTATTCAATCGTCGATATTTAAATAAAGAAGCCAATTCAATGGAATTTACAATTTATTTCACGAAAAAAAACTTGTTTAAATAGGTATTTGGGGTTTAAATTCAATTAAGATCTTTTTTTATCTGAGTTTTTTAATTATTTTCATTCACTTTTTGTACTTTATATTTTTTTCTAGAATACAATGAAAAATGTAACTAAATTAAAGTAGTTGGTACTTCAGCCCAAAGACAAAATTCTAAATGCTCTTTATCATTTTTTTTTATCATATAAATGAAAAAATATAAATTCAATTTATTAGTTCCATTAAAAAAAAAGACTTTTTCTAAAAATGAAAACTTCTCAAAAATACTTCGAAATTTTAAATAAAATCAAATTTGCCTAATTGCTCAAGAGAAATTAAAAAAATAATTATAAAAATATTTATTTTGATGCATCTTTTTATATTGTACAAACAGTACAAACATAAGATTTTTTGATCACTTAAAAATCCTATCATATATTATTATTTATTATATTATTATCTAATATTCACTTATTGTGGATAGATCCTTTTATAATTTTGATTCCAAGTAAAGAATAGAAAAATTCAGAGAAATAATAATTCCTAAAAGGTATAAAGTGAAAAATTTTTCACTTAAATTCATTAATTTCAAGAACCTATTGATTTCGCGTAAAGATCTTGTATTTACTCGTTAAGAGTAAATACAAGATCTTTATTTATTATTGCATCAAGTTGGTGATGGGTAAAATAAGAATCCCTTTTTTGGAAATAAAAAAAAAGAAATGTGAACCTTTCTTTTTTTTCTATATATTGTCTTTTTTTTTTACTCTTTTAGTTCTTTTTTTTTTTTTTTCGTTAGGCTAATTCTAATTATTCTAGTGTTTTTTATTTATTTTGTTGTAGAATAAAACTTTTTGAATTACCTGTAGAAAGTGATTTACCTAACGAAAAAGCTTTCAACGATGTCCAATATCCCTTCCTTTTCCAAATTTTTTTACGAATACGCTTTTTCGAGATAGAAGTACGTTTTTTTGGAACTGCCATTCAAAAATGAAAAAAAGTTTTTCAGTGGTATAATTGGATGTCAAAGACATTTATTATTCTATTCTTTAATCGAGTCATTTTTTTTTTCTTTAAAATTTTATTATATATATTTTTTTTTTCAAAACAAAACATACATTCAAAAGTTTAAAACCCAACTTTTTTTTACTTTTTTTTATTTAACCTTTTAAATCCGTACGAGAGTGCTCATTTAATTAATCTATATTGATGATTATATTATAAAAAAAAATTATGAAATTTATTCGATTCATATGTAAAAAAATATCTATTATAATAATATTTATTGCAAATAAAAAAAAGCTCACTTAGTGTAATGAAAGACAATCACTAAATTCCCCAATTAAAATTTATTCCTTAATTATTCTAAATAATAAAACTCAAATAACTTTTTTGGGGATTTGGGGATAAAGTTTTTTTATTATATAATTAATATGTAAGTATTTTTTTGTCGTGTAAATCTTTGTTTTATTCTTAATATATGTATATGTATATAAATTATTATAATACGGAATTCTAATTCACTTTTTCTGTATCTGCATAAAATCAAAATTTTATTTAGTAATAATAATAAAAAAAAAAAAAGGTAAATAAATTTTTTTTGACAGTAACTTAGTAATATTATTTAATCACTTCTAATTTTTTGATTTGAATATATATATATATTTTTTTTTTCAAATATTTGTGAAGGATTATACTAATTTGAAAAAAATTCTATTTAAATTTGAAATCGCGTGCTTTTTTATTGTCCCCTTTGAAAAATATATATATATACAAACCAGTGAATAAGAAATAATAAATTTAAGAATAAAATAAAAAGGGTTTTTTATTTTATGGAACATACATATCAATATTCATGGATCATCCCTTTCATTCCACTTACAGTACCTATTTTACTAGGAGTTGGACTTCTAATTTTTCCGACAGCAACAAAAAATCTTCGACGTATGTGGACTTTTCTGAATATTTTTTTGTTAAGTCTAGTTATGATCTTTTCACTCTATCTATCTATTCAACAAATTTTTATAAGTTGCATTTATCAAAATGTATGGTCTTGGACCATAAATAATGAATTTTCTTTTGAGTTCGGTTACTTTATCGATCCACTTACTTCTATTATGTCAATATTAATTACAACTGTTGGAATTTTAGTTCTGATTTATAGTGATAATTATATGTCTCATGATCAAGGATATCTGAGGTTTTTTGCTTATATGGGTTTTTTTAATACTTCAATGTTAGGATTAGTTACTAGTTCTAATTTGATCCAAATTTATTTTTTTTGGGAATTAGTTGGAATGTGTTCGTATTTATTAATAGGTTTTTGGTTCACACGACCTGTTGCAGCGAATGCTTGTCAAAAAGCTTTTGTAACTAATCGTGTAGGGGATTTTGGTTTATTATTAGGAATTTTAGGTCTTTATTGGATAACTGGCAGTTTCGAATTTCAGGATTTGTTCGAAATATTCAATAATTTAATTTTAAATAATAGAGTAAATCTATTATTCCTTACTTTGTGTGCATTTCTATTATTTGTGGGTCCTATTGCTAAATCCGCACAATTTCCTCTGCATGTATGGTTACCTGATGCCATGGAGGGCCCTACTCCTATTTCGGCTCTTATACATGCTGCTACTATGGTCGCGGCGGGAATTTTTCTTGTAGCTCGTCTTCTTCCTCTTTTTATAGTTATCCCTTCTATAATGTATATAATATCTTTGATAGGTATAATAACAGTACTCTTAGGAGCCACTTTAGCTCTTGCTCAAAAAGACATTAAGAGAGGTTTAGCTTATTCTACAATGTCTCAACTGGGTTATATGATGTTAGCTCTAGGTATGGGGTCTTATCGATCCGCTTTATTTCATTTGATTACTCATGCTTATTCGAAAGCTTTGTTGTTTTTAGGATCTGGATCCATTATTCATTCAATGGAAGCTATAGTTGGATATTCTCCCGAGAAAAGTCAGAATATGATTCTTATGGGTGGTTTGACAAAACATGTGCCAATTACAAAAACTGCCTTTTTAGTAGGAACACTTTCTCTTTGTGGTATTCCCCCCCTTGCTTGTTTTTGGTCTAAAGATGAAATTCTTAATGATAGTTTGTTGTTTTCGCCAATTTTTGCAATAATAGCTTGTTCAACAGCGGGATTAACCGCATTTTATATGTTTCGGATTTATTTACTTACTTTTGAAGGACATTTAAACACTTATTTTATAAATTACAGCGGAAAAAAAAGTAGCTCCTTATATTCAATCTCTTTATGGGGTAAAGAAGAAGAAAAAAAACTTAATAGAAATTTTTGGTTAGTACCATTATTAACAATGAATAATACGAAAAGAGCTTCTTTTTTTTGCAAGAAAACATATCAAATTAGTAATAATGTAAGAAATAAAACTTTTATTACTGTTGAAAATTTTGGACTTAATACAAGAACTTTCTATTATCCCCATGAATCAGACAATACTATTCTATTTCCGATGCTTGTATTGCTTTTATTTACTTTGTTTATTGGAGCCATAGGAATTCCTTTTAATCAAGAAGAAATAGACCTTGATATATTATCAAAATTATTCACGCCATCGATAAACCTTTTGCATAAAAATTCACAAAATTTTGTAGATTGGTATGAATTTTTTAGAAATTCAACTTTTTCGGTCAGTATAGCTTTGTTTGGAATATTTGTAGCATATTGTTTATATAAGCCTTTTTATTCATCTTTATTAACTTTAACCTTACTTAATTCATTTCAAAAATGGAGTTCTAAAAGAATTCGGTGGGAAAAACTAATAAATTTTGTATATAATTGGTCATATAATCGTGGTTATATAGATGTTTTTTTTAAAACATCTTTAACTGAAAGTA